TTGGGGTCAATTAGATCTAGTAAAAAATCATAGTATTCATTTTGTTTGTGTTTGTGGACTCAAGTGTTCAAACAAAGCTTGTCCCTTGAAGAAATAAATGAGTTCTAATAGAAATGGAATATGTATGTTTTTTTATTCCAGTAGGTAAATCGAGAAAAGGAAAAAGAAAAAATAATAAGAAATGAAACTCCTATCATAGGAATGGAAATAGTCCTTCTTGCTCTTGTTGCTGCTTCAATAACAATTTGGTTTTCAAATCAGAAAAATCATTTGATCCATGATTCATTGGAACAAAAGAAGGAACGGCCTGGCTAGGTACTGTACTGGCCAGGCCGGGGGAATAAAAGAACCCTTCGGACGAAATCAAAGACGTACTCTTTCTATTGGAGATATCTGTTTCGAATCGTTATCCAAATTGAATTGCGGATAAAATTCGTATATATATAGTAAGTATAATATAGTAAGTATAAATAAATGTATAAAATAAATAAATAAAGATAATTCGTATATATATAGTAAGTATAATATAGTAAGTATAAATAAATGTATAAAATAAATAAATAAAGATAAAGAAAGACTTTGATCAATATTTACTTCAGGCGTCGCATATGAATTATCTTTTTGTAATTGGGAGAGATGGCTGAGTGGACTAAAGCGACGGATTGCTAATCCGTTGTACGAGCTGTTCGTACCGAGGGTTCGAATCCCTCTTTCTCCGTTCCCTCGGATCACTTGAGATTTATCTTTCGAATTCGAAAAAATATCAAGTCCTTTATCATAGTTAAATGTCTGGAATAGAGAAAAGCATAGGAAAATGCAGAAATCAAGCAAGGAAATAATGAAAAATCTCTGATTTTTTTATTCCTCACGTCCAGGATTACGTCCTGGATCATTAGATAGGAATCCGAAGATGAAGAGAGAAACAAAGAATATCACTACTGTGTAAACGAAGAGTTTGAGAGTAAGCATTGCACAATCTCCAAGATCATTTTTTTTTTGTTTTTTGCAAAGGAAATAAGGGAATAGATTCTCTATTTTTGTACCACATATCCTTGACACCAAGAAAAGAAATGAAAAAGTGGTTTCTAGAAAAGAAAGGAATTTGCAGGAATTCCTTTGTAATAAGATTCGAATTCCTTTGTTACCAAAATTATCTTGTCATACCCCAATTAGGTATTATGGGGTACCATAATGGGGTCTTTGACCCCTGGAACTGGAAGGGCATAATGCGGAAATTAGGTGATCCAGATTCATCGCGGCTATCAAAAAGCAAAAGAATTTCAATCTTTGAATCGAGGGTTCATAATGTAAGACTTATCTGATCTTATCAATTGTTATGTTAGAGTTGAATTTATTTTATCGAATAAATCATGAATATGAATGTTTCTAGGACAGTATTAAAGATCTCATCGAAAACTTACAGCAGCTTGCCAAACAAGGGCTAAGAGAAAAAAGAGCACAGGTATGACTGGCATAAAATCTATGATTGGATTGAAAAAAGCATAAGCTTCGGGCAATTTGGCGAAGAAAAAGCTACTCGAATGAAGGGCAGAATTAAGACAGATACAGATCAAACTAAAGATATTAAGCATAAGAAATATTTCGTTCTTGGAGATAATTTCATTTTTATTGAGTTATTGATATAAGGGAAAAATTAAGAAAGAAGAGAAGACAAAAAATCCTTCTTTCTTTTTCTTTGAACTTCCCCCAATCAAAAATCCTTCAATTCTCAAATGAGAATAGAAGGAATCATACTTTCATACAATATCTTAATTGACTTATATGGAATGATCAATGAATTCATTTTCATTCTACATTTACACGTATAGAATCCTAGCAACAACCTATTCCATAGATATTTGGGCTGGAATTGACGAATAACCAATAACAATATTAGTGTTTATTAGTGTCGAATTGAAATCTAAATGGGGCGTGGCCAAGTGGTAAGGCAGCGGGTTTTGGTCCCGTTACTCGGAGGTTCGAATCCTTCCGTCCCAGACCGCTTCTATCAAAACAAAGATTGTTCTCTTTAACAATCTTCTGTTTAAGAGTATAAGGTATAAGGTTGGATACAATATGATCCAATCTTTCTTTCTGAGTTCTAATGATTCTTCTATGAATCATAGATTCCTTTCGATTTCCAATTGTAAGAAAAAGAATCGAGTATAAATTGCGGATGGAAATAAACATCTTTTACCTTTTTGATATTAGGTAGGATGGGAACATAGATCAAAGTTGAATTAAAAAAAAAAATGGGATGGGCCGTTCAGTGTATGCCCGTCCCGCTCTACTCATATTCATATTGGGGTAAGTTAGTCACTTATAGAAACTTTATGCCCATCTATTATATTTTGATTCTCACATGATGCATTCTAAGTTGAAATGCGAAAGATAAGATCTCTATTTTTTCGAAACTAAACATGTTAGTCAAAATGACTAATTCTATGTGGATCCTGAATCCTAAACAGGAGGGAGTTCTTGGGACTAATTACATCACTGGGATTAAAGTTCTTAAGACTGGGTGTGGGTGGGGTAAAATCAAAATTAAGAACAACGAATTGATCTGGACCCATTTTGCTTTGTACCTATACAAGATAATATAACATACCGCAAGAGGATCTTTTATTATTTGATTGTCTTGGGGTATGATTCATGATCCCCATAGAATTCGAGTTAATCGGCAATGGAAGGTATCAATTTTTCAATATCTGTGTCGTCCGGATCTCATTAATAAACAATAAAGTGCAATATGGAACAGATTTTTTTCTTTGAGCCTAATTGCTTTTTTTTTTTTTGCATCTGGCTACAATAAATAATTGGAAGTCAATGTAGTGATTGGGAGGAAGATTCATATATTCCATTCACTTTACTTTTGACTTGATAGAATTTATGGAAGGGTTACTAAACCTAAAGTAAAGCAAAATCTGTATAAAATGAACCATGCCTACATGTATTGTTATTGTTTGTTCTATTTCAGTGATACCGGTATTTCGGCTGCGGTGAAAAAGATCTTTGATACCTTACCTTAAATATCTATGATTACTCCCGTTGACAATTGTTCTGTGTATCTGATGGATACGGAAAGATCATACTCCTACGGTTCTGGTTTTATCAATCAGATGGAAGAATAACAACCTTAATCTTATCTTACATGAGAGCTTTTTTCCATCCATCCCATCCCCATGAAAACAAATAAATTGAATTTGTTTCTCGATCCATCTACCTGCTTTAAATCATTAATGATTCAATTGGAAAAGGAACATGGATTTCTCTTATGTCTTATGATGATCAAATTTAGTCATTACAGGAAAACTTATTTCCATTAATGATAATGATGTCGAAGTAGGAAATTCTTGAAACCTTTTTTCATGATTCCTTTATCAATCCTTAGATACTTGAAGAAGCGTGAGATTGATGAACCTAGTCTATAATCGATTCATTTGCGACTTTTCCGAGTCATTGGAATAGCTTATTTGGCTAATGACTTATTTTGTTCCGGTATTGAGTATTGAGAATCTAATTAAAGACCTTTCTTTAATTTAGTTGTTCGAGAAAGAGTTGGATCCTTCATGATTGATTGTCCCGAACAATCTGTTGAAGATGTAGATGTAAAGAAGTGTTAAGTAATTCGTTTATTCGTCTTTTTTAGAAATGTGTTTCATTCATACGGTCGAATATGGGGTAAGATTGAATCTTTGTCTTTGCTTGTGGGGCCTTCTCTAGATGAATACCTATCCATCCATATATATATCAAAATATCTATAATATAGATATCAAAATATATATCAAAATCAAAATATAGATATAAATATCTATTTATATATATAATTTATATATATATATATAAAAATATAAAAGTATGGACTGCTGTGTACCGATTGAGCGTACCGATTGAGCCAATGACTATTCCGGATTCCATATTGAATCAATTCCATACCGGTTCAAAATTAGAGGAATGTTATGGTAAAACTTCGTTTGAAACGATGTGGTAGAAAGCAACGTGCGACTTGAAAGACATGATCGGCTGTGGATTCTTGCATCCACCATTTTATATATCAATGAAGATGCTCTTGGCTCGACATAGTTTGTTCTGTTCTACTAGGACCCCCCAAAATTGGGGGTTGTAAATAGTACATGATGTAGCTCGAGTATAAAGTATTGATTCATTTATCAAGGGGAAGGATCTAGGGTTAGTGCCAATCAATAAGTTGGAACAACTTCGTAAGTATATCTTCGATATAGAAATCCAAAGGTTCAAATTCCAACAAGTTTCGAATAAAAAAAAACAAAGTAAAATTTGCCGGAATTGGTAAAACTATTTTGATCAAAAGTGTATTACAGGGGAATCAATCGTTCGTATGATTCTTTCAATAGAAAGAAATAACAAAAGGTATGTTGCGACCATTTTGAAACGATTAAGGATCACCGAAGTAATGTCTAAACCCAATGATTCAAAGCAAAGATAAAGGATACCGGAACAAGGAAACACCATTTTCAATTGTCTCAACAACTGGAACTAGATCAGAATGAGGAAGAAAAAGAGATTCTAGGCGGGACAAATAAAAGAGGTTAGAGACGGCTCAACAAATGTCCAAGGATTTCCCTTTAAGCTCTTTGAGAATTGCCCAACTTGAGTTATGAGTACGAATGATATTTCTTTTTTTTTTTCAGGAAAGGAAAGGAAGGAAGAACAAAAAAAACGACTCAACTTATAGTCTAATTGATGATTTTATGGATACATTTGTCACTATATGATATGCATAGCATAAATTCAAACTCGAATCATTCTTTCTCGAGCCGTATGAGGAGAAAACCTCCTATACGTTTCTAGGGGGGGCATTGTTCATCTATATCTATCCCAATGAGTCATCTATCGAATCATTGCGATTGATGTTCGATCCCAAAGAGAAGGAAGAGATCTTCGTAAAGTGGGTTTTTACGATCCGATAAAGAATCAAACTTATTCAAACGTTCCTGCTATTCTATATTTCCTTGAAAAAGGCGCTCAACCTACAGGAACTGTTCATGATATTTCAAAGAAGGCAGAGGTCTTTAAGGAACTTCGAATTAATCAAACGAAATGAAATAAATGAAATAAACAAAAAAGGGGGGTGCCCAGTATCTTATCGAGCTTTGTGTAATTCTTTCTCCACCACTCCGATTTTTCTTACTCTATTCATACCTATTCACTATTGCTCCTCTATAATCCCATATCAGATAACGATAACGAAAAAAAAATCTTTTTTTATTGATATGAGACAGATAGAAAAAAAAATCTCGAGTGAATAGATGAAATAATCGGATCTAGAAAATGATGGTATGGGATTACCATCAATCGGATTGTTTTCGTTGGGACTCCACCAACAAACAAGGGGTCAATCTTGTTTATTGTACCTCTATTGAATAAACTAGAGATTTTTTTTTCTACTTTTTTTTTTTTTCTTATTTATTCCCCCATCCACACTTCATTTCTGATCTGTGTAGTGTCAATCCAACACAAGTACTTATTTTCTTTAATTGAATTTGTTTTCTCAACCAACATTCAATTCATATTGACAATGTTGTATCGATCAAATATAATTTGATCGTGGATAAATAGATCCATTTATCCCAGCCTCATAAGTTTGTTTCTTTATTTCTTTACTTTATTTCAATTTCACTCAAATGGTGAGTTCGCCAGATTCGCTGCGACACAAGAAGTATCTTCTTAATGAAAAATGAAAAAAAAAAAATATTGATAAAAATATGGATGATCCATAAATTTTGGCATCCATCTATATTGATCCGGGAATTCGTTGTATTTTCATCTAATCTGTTCATTTTGATGTTCATAATTGATCATCAAATTTTCTTTTAGATTTGTTTGTTACTAGTTCAATGTTTTGACGGGGTCGAGCAATCCAATCCCAATCTCTTGGTTTGAGTTTTATTTTTATTCCGATCGTATCTACACCCCATATTTTTACGGGTTGCTAACTCAACGGTAGAGTACTCGGCTTTTAAGTGCGGCTATGATCTTTTACACATTTGGATGAAGCAAGGGATTCGTCCATACCATTGGTATAGTTTGTAAGACCACGACTGATCCTGAAAGGGAATGAATGGAAAAAATAGCATGTCGTATCAATGGAGAATTTTGTTGATAATACTTTATCCTTACCGAATCGGTACAAAATCTTGTTTTGATTCTTGGAACGGGACCAAACCAATTCACCATTGGATCGAGTGAATAAATGGATAGGGCTCTATCGCTCCAATTATAGGGAAACCAAAAGTAACGAGCTTTTGTTCTTAATTCGAATGATTACCCGATCTAATTAGATGTTAAAAATAGATTAGTGCCTGATGGGGGAAAGGGTTCTCCTGTGAGTAGATTATCGATTCCTTTTTTTAATGAATCCTAACTATTAAATATTCTTTTCTTTCTCAATTATGGAGTGGAAACGAATGTGTAGAAGAACGGTATACTGATAAAGAGAATTTTTCCAAAGTCAAAAGAGCGATCGGCTTGCAAAAATAAAGGATTTCCAGTCATCTCTTGTAACTATAACGAAACAAAAAATTAGATGGAAAAATGGAGGATCTGTTGATTGGCTTCCTTGTCTCCGGGGTATCCATTCTTTTCTTAATCGATTCTTTTATTACTATATACCTTGATACCTTGTTTTGACCGTATCGCACTATGTATTATTTGATAACCCAAGAAATCTCTATGCTTTTGATTCAAGTATCATTTCAAATGGAGGAATTACAAGGATATTTAGAAATAGACGGATCTCGACAACAATGCTTCCTATATCCGCTTCTCTTTCAGGAGTATATCTATGCACTTGCTCATGATCATGGTTTAAATGGATCGATTCTTTACAAACCCATGGAAATTTTCGGTTATGACAATAAATTCAGTTCACTAATTGTGAAACGTTTAATTACTCGAATGCATCAACAGAATCATTTGATTCTTTCGGTTAAAGATTCTAAACAAAATCTATTTGTTGGGAACAACAAATATTTTGATTCTCAAATGATGTCAGAGGTTTTTGCAGTCATTGTGGAAATTCCATTCTCACTACGATTAGTATCTTCCCTAGAAGAAAAAGAAATAGCAAAATCTCATATACGATCTATTCATTCAATATTTCTCTTTTTAGAGGACAAATTTTCACATTTAAATCATGTGTCAGATATACTAATACCCCACCCCATCCATCTGGAAATCTTGGTTCAAACCCTTCGCTGCTGGATACAAGATGCTCCCTCTTTGCATTTGTTGAGATTTTTTCTCTACGAGTCTCGTAATTCGAATAGTCTCATTACTCCAAAGAAATCCATTTCCCTTTTTTCAAAAAGGAATCAAAGATTCTTCTTGTTCCTATATAATTCTCATGTATATGAATGCGAATCCATATTCGTTTTTCTCCGTAAACAATCCTCTCATTTACGATCAACATCTTCGGGAACCCTTCTTGAGCGAACACATTTTTATGGAAAAATAGAACA